GATTTTCTCTTTTTTCCATTCATCATTATTGTATTTATTCTTACCTCCATACTTAACTTAGATCGAGATATTGGACATAGAATGCCAATCTTTAAAATAAAAAATGTAAAAAAAAGGAGTAATACACTGTGACATGACACGTTCGCTAAAAAAAAACCCTTTTGTAGCTAACCATTTATCGGAAAAAATGGAAAAACTCAACATGAGGGAGGAGAAAGAAATAATAGTAACTTGGTCTCGGGCATCTACCATTATACCCACAATGATTGGCCATACAATCGCTATTCATAATGGAAAGGAACATTTACCTATTTATATAACAGATCGTATGGTAGGTCACAAATTGGGAGAATTCGCGCCTACTTTTACTTTTGCGAGACATGCAAGAAACGATAATAAATCTCGTCGTTAAGTTAATTTAAAGTTCATTTTAATATTAAAATATAAATTTAAGATAAAAAAAATTGAAATTGAAATAAAAGCCAAATTCTTTTTTTTGTGAAAAAAAATCAGGGGGATAGGATAACCTTATATTCAGGGGGATAGGATAACCTTATGACAAAGAACTCGAGTTCGGGTAAAGAAGTAAATTCGGGTAAAGAAGTAAAAATTTTAGCTCAACATATATGTAGTATGTCTGTTTTCAAAGCGCGAAGAGTAATTGATCAGATTCGCGGACGTTCCTATGAAGAAACACTTATGATACTGGAACTCATGCCTTATCGAGCATCTTATCCCATTTTAAAATTGGTTTATTCTGCAGCAGCAAATGCTAGTCATAATATGGGTTTGAACGAAGCTGATTCATTCATTAGTGAAGCCAAAGTTAATAGGAGTACCATTGTGAAAAAATTAAGACCTAGAGCTCGAGGACGTAGTTATCCGATAAAAAGACCTACTTGTCATATAACAATTGTATTAAAGGATAAATCTAAATTATTTTTAGATGAATCTAGGATTTAGATTCATCATAGTAAACATAGTAAAATAACATATATGGATGGAAAGAAAATATAATAGGAAAATATGGGACAAAAAATAAATCCACTTGGTTTCAGACTTGGTACAACCCAACGTCATCATTCCTTTTGGTTCGCACAACCAAAAAATTATTCTGTGGGTTTGCAGGAAGATGAAAAAATACGGAATTGTATCAAGAACTATGTACAAAAAAATAGGAGAATATCCTCGGGTTTCGAAGGAATCGCTCGTATAGGAATTAAAAAAAGAATTGATTTGATCCAGGTCATAATCTATATTGGATTTCCAAATTTATTAATAGAGGGCCAAACACGAGGAATCGAAGAATTACAGATGAATGTAGAAAAAGAATTTAATTCTGTGAACCGAAGACTCAACATTGCTATCACAAGAATTGAAAAACCTTATGGGCAACCTAATATTCTTGCGGAATATATAGCTTTACAATTAAAAAATAGAGTTTCGTTTCGAAAGGCAATGAAAAAGGCTATTGAATTAGCTGAACAAACGGATACAAAAGGAATGCAAGTACAAATTGCAGGGCGGATTGACGGAAAAGAAATTGCACGTGTCGAATGGATCAGAGAGGGCAGGGTTCCCCTACAAACAATTCGCGCTAAAATTGATCATTGTTCCTATACAATTCGAACTATCTATGGAGTATTAGGCATCAAAATTTGGATATTTGTGGACGAGGAATAATAGACCTTTATTTATCTTGCCATTCTGGCCAGTGATAGAACAAAAAAAAACAAACTGTTTCATTCTTTTTCCGTTAAATCAAACAAAAATGAGCAATTCTAATTCTATAAGGTTGAATAAAAATTCGATTGACCATTTGTTATAATTGCTATGCTTAGTGTGTGACTCGTTAATTTTTCTTTAGAGTTTAGATTTGGAATTAAAAAAAAATAGACTAAACCCTACTTAAACTTAATAACTATATAAAATAAATAAAATAAAAACAAAAATAAAAACAAAATAAACCAATAACCAAAAAATAAACTAATAACCAACTTATTGCTTCGTATTGTCGAGATCCCAAGAAACAGTCACTATATGAGATGAGTGGATCAATCATATAGTTGCAGCAACTGCAACTAAAATCTTTTCCATAAAAAATCTGATTATGGGTTGTGAAACAAAAATAAAGGGATGTGGATAAATGGAAGGATGATAGAAAGAGAGAACAAAAATATCAATGATATATGATTCCAATATGTATGGTCTATGAATTACCTCATAAAGGCAATGTGATAAAGCATCAATACTGAATGAATATAAATAATAATAAAGAGCCTCGGGTTAATAAAAACTAAGGAGATTGACTCGAGAAGGAATTTTGTTGGGAGCTCCATTGCAGAGTTCAGGCCTAACCATTAACGGAGAAGCTATGGGAACGACGGAACCTGTGACTGCATAGGATTCTACTGAAAACGAATCCGAATAATTCATTGGGTGGGATGGCGGAACGAACCGAGAAAAAATTTATTTATTCTGAGAAGTCATGGGTTGACCTAGGAATAAAACAGTAAAGAGTCAATATTCGCCCGCGAAACCTTTATTTATTGAGATTCCCACGAAACCTTTATTTATTGAGATTACATTACAATATTTTGGCATCATTTGATAAGGGTAAAAATAAGGATCAAGGATCGTTAAAATAAAAAGCATTATCTATAATTATAAAAAGCATTATCTATAATTTATATCTATAAATATGCATAACATAAATATTCTAGCTGCATATCCTGTATATACATCTTCCTGTATAACAAAACAAATTCAATATTAATAAATGTCTTAGTGTATTAGTTTATTAAATACATGCGTATCTGTAATATTATTGAATCCTTTCATTCGCGAGGAGCTGGATGAGAAGAAACTCTCATGTCCGGTTCTGTAGTAGAGATGGAATTAAGAAACGACCATCAACTATAACCCCAAAAGAACCAGATTTCGTAAACAACATAGAGGAAGAATGAAGGGAATATCTTGTCGGGGCAATCGTATTTGTTTCGGCAGATACGCTCTTCAGGCACTTGAACCCGCTTGGATCACAGCTAGACAAATAGAAGCGGGGCGAAGAGCAATGACACGATATGCGCGTCGTGGTGGAAAAATATGGTTACGTATATTTCCCGACAAACCTGTTACAGTAAGACCTGCGGAAACACGTATGGGTTCGGGGAAGGGATCCCCCGAATATTGGGTATCCGTTGTTAAACCAGGTCGAATACTTTATGAAATGGGCGGAGTATCAGAAGCTGTAGCCAAAGCAGCTATTTCACTAGCTGCGTCCAAAATGCCTATACGAACTCAATTTGTCAGGATAGGTATGTAGAACTAAACAGTGTATTGAGGATGAAAAAACAACGGCAAGTTTATTTATTTCTGGACAGAGAATATTTCTTTTTTCCTTCATCCTTTGCATTAAAATAACGGATTCCAATAAAATGATATGATTCAACCTCAGACCCTTTTGAATGTAGCGGATAACAGCGGAGCTCGAGAATTGATGTGTATTCGAATCATAGGAGCTGGTAATCATCGATATGCTCATATTGGTGACGTTATTGTTGCTGTAATCAAAGAAGCAGTGCCTAATATGCCACTAGAAAGATCGGAAATAATTAGAGCTGTAATTGTACGTACTTGTAAAGAACTCAAACGTGACAACGGTATGATAATACGATATGATGACAATGCTGCGGTTGTCATTGATCAAGAAGGAAATCCAAAAGGAACTCGAGTTTTTGGTGCGATCGCTCGGGAATTGAGACAGTTGAATTTTACTAAAATAGTTTCATTGGCTCCCGAGGTATTATAAATACTACTAGATGGGACTATGATATATCAGAACATCTAAAATAGATCAAATTTAGTAGATTAGTAGATTATGTTGATTATATCAAAATTAGGAGGCACCAATAATTATAGTTCGTCATGGGTAAGGACACTATTGCCGATATAATAACTTCTATAAGAAATGCTGACATGAATAAAAAAGGAACGGTTCGAATAGCATCTACTAATATCACCGAAAATATTGTGAAAATACTTCTACGAGAAGGTTTTATTGAAAACGTTCGGAAACATCAGGAAGGTAACAAATATTTCTTGGTTTCAACTCTGCGACATAGAAAGACTAGGAAAAGAATACACAGAACTATTTTAAAGCGTATCAGCCGACCCGGTTTACGCATTTATTCCGACTATCAACAAATTCCTAAGATTTTAGGTGGAATAGGAATTGTAATTCTTTCTACTTCCCGAGGTATAATGACAGATCGAGAAGCTCGACGAGAAAAAATTGGAGGCGAACTTTTGTTATATATATGGTGATCCTCCTCCTCTGGTATCCTAATTTTCTCTCTAACTTCCTATTTGTGAAATAGAGAGGAAAAGTGAGTTATATAACTCTTCCTCCATTAGTTGATACTTCAAGGAAGTTACCTGGAATGAAAGAACAAAAATTTATTCATGAAGGTTTAATTACTGAATCACTTCCCAACGGTATGTTTCGGGTCCGCCTAGATAATAAAGATGTAATTCTAGGTTATGTTTCGGGAAGGATCCGGCGCAGTTTTATACGGATACTACCTGGGGATAGAGTAAAAATTGAAGTAAGTTGTTATGATTCAACCAGGGGACGTATAATTTATAGACTTCGCAACAAAGATTCGAATGATTAGGTGATTTTTAAAGCATTCCTTTCATGACGATACAATTCGAAGTTAAAAAAAAATTCAAGAGACTTATTTTCTTCCAAGGAATAGATTCAAAATTAAGGTAAGGAATAAGAAATATGAAAATAAGGGCTTCCGTTCGTAAAATTTGTGAAAAATGTCGACTGATCCGTAGGCGCGGACGAATTATAGTGATTTGTTCCAATCCGAGACATAAGCAGAGACAGGGATAATCTTTCTAAAAAAGAACTTTCTAAAGAAAAGACAAAAATAAAGGATTTCTTTTAATATGAAATGGATATTTCCGTATCTTTTCTTTCCGTATATTTC